ATCACACTTTTACCACTAAACTATACCCGCTACATATTCATTATTGGATATGAATGGACCATTTGTCCAACACTATTTGGACAAAAAAGTAATGAGACACAGTCAAGATAAAGATAGCATCAGAATCATGAAAATTCCAGCATTGACATGTATTTTGTTCTGACGCGGGCTTGAAAGAAAATAAAATTATATTTTCTATTTTTTATATTTATAATTTGATATTTATAATATTTTCTATTTAGAATATAAATATAATAAATATATTAAATATATAAAATCTATAAATAATAATAATGTTAATGTATATATTATATATAATATAAATAATATCAAATATATAATAAATATATAATATTATATAATATATAATAAATAATAATTATAATATATATAAAATATAATATATATAAAATATATAATTTAAATATATATAGTATAAATAAGAATATAAATATATATAGTATAAATATTAATAATATTAATAAATAAAATATTTAAATAAAATAAATAAATAAAATATTAATAATATTAATAAATAGAAATTAAATATAAATTAATAATATTAATATATATTAATCTAGATTATAGAGAATTTAAGATAATTTACTGGATTATAGATAATTTAGAGAATTTCTAAGATAATCTATAGAAATCCATATATTAGAATCTAACACTATTTCTAATAACTAATAATGGGAATCAAAATATCTCTTCTTGTTTCGATAAGAATTTTGATTTAATATAAAAACAAAAATTGTTTTGTTCGTTGGAACAAAAGAAGTACTGGCCCGGCCAGTACTTAACCAGGCCGGGTAAACGAACCCTTTGTACAAAATCAAAGAAATAAGAAATAAAGTATTCTTTCTATATGTAGAAATCTGTTTCGACTCATTATAAAAATTGAATTACTGATCAAATTCGTGGATATCTGACACTTTATCCATTTTTTTATGTGTTTTTATTACACTTTTTCTATATTTTAGTTATTAGATTTTTATCTATTGTTATTGTTCGAATTTCATTTAAAATGAAAGAAGTGAAGTATATATTCTTATTATATTCTAAGTATATATTCTTATATTATTTCTTATATTATATTCTTATATATTATATTCTTATATATATATATATATATATATATTAATTATTAATATTACAATGATTACATTAATGATTACATTACTTTTTTTTTTTTAGATTACTTAATCTTATAATTAATAAAAAAGAAGGAAAATAAAAATTTTTCTCAATCTTGGCTTCATGTGTCACATCACACGATAAACTTTAATTTTTGAATGGGGAGAGGTGGCTGAGTGGACTAAAGCGTCGGATTGCTAATCCGTTGTACGAATTTTTCGCACCGGGGGTTCGAATCCCCCTCTCTCCGACCCACCTGATCACTTGAATTTTTATAATTTTGAAGAATTTTTTATTATTAATTTTCTTTTATTTTTATGAAATTTTTATCTTTCTTTATCTAGTATCTATTCCATTTATTGATAGATTTACCTATGAAAAACTAAAAACGAATCTCATCTCTTTTTTTATTCCTCGCGCCCAGGATTACGCCCCGGATCATTAGATAAGAATCCGAAGATGAAGAGAGAAACAAAGAATATTACTACTGTGTAAACGAAGAGTTTAAGAGTAAGCATTACACAATCTCCAAGATAAATAATATCATTTATTTGAAAAAGGAAATAGATCACCTATTTTACGACACACGCTATACATTAATATATTTACATTATTTTGATATGGCACTCTAAAGATTAAAAAAGTAAGTTTTTAAAATTCATTTTCACAAATTTCTTTCTAATGTAATACTAATGTAATAAGATTCGGATTTTTTCGTTAACAAAAATTTATTGTCATATCTATAATTAGATATTGTATGGGATCTTAGAAAGAGAAGGTTAGAACAAAGGAAGAAATAAGCTGATCAAAAATCATCGCTCCCTTATTCAAATTGAAAATTAAATTCAATATACAATATAAAATACCAGAATTTAGCTTTTTTAATCGAGGGTTCCTAATGTCAGGCTTATCCGATCTTATTTATTTTTTTAATCAAAATATCATCTTTTTTTATCGAAGAAATCACGAATATAAATTGAATAGAGATTCATTTTTTATCGAAAACTTACGGCAGCTTGCCAAACAAAGGCTAAGAGAAAAAAGAGTACAGGGATAACTGGCATAACGTCTACGATTGGATTGAAAAAGGCATAAGCCTCGGGTAATTTGGCGAAGAAAAAACTACTCGAATAAAGGTTAGAATTAAGACAGATACAGATTAAACTAAAAGTATTAAACATAACAAACATTTTTTTCTTGTTCTTTAAAATGAAATTGAAATGATAATAAATTATCAGATTTGATTGAGTTGTTTTTATGAGATAAAAATAAAAAAGGTGGATAAAAGATAAAAAAAATTCTTCTTTTTCTTTTACCTCTCCTCAATCAAAAATACTTCCTTACATTCTACAATCAAGTTAAATTAAAATACTTAGAATATAAGGAATTCTACTTTCATACAATATCTTAATTGAATTTTATGTAATGATCAATGAATCTTTTTTATTCTATATCTACATGTGTTGAATCCTAGGGACAACATGTCCTATATTTATTTTGGTTGGTTATTGACGAATAATCAATATTGGGCTTAGGTTTTCTTAGAAAAAAAGAAAAATGGGGCGTGGCCAAGCGGTAAGGCAACGGGTTTTGGTCCCGTTACTCGGAGGTTCGAATCCTTCCGTCCCAGGTCGTTATTCATCATAAACGAGGGATTCTTCTCTATTTAAATAGAATTCAAATTAAGGAATTAAAAATTTTTTTGTTTAACGTTGGATACAATGTGATCCAATCCTTTATTCTGAAATTGAATAATGATTCTTAGAATCATATCTTTCTTTTCATTCCAAAAATATGAAAATATTTAATAATATAATATTTCATTTAATATTTTTTATTGAATATTGAAATGAAATATTTAGTTTAGTATAAAGTTACTATAGTTATAGTTTTTATAATTAGTTTAAGTAGCTGAAAATCTTTAGCCATTCATGGGGATTTCTTTTTCATTTGAATAAAAGTAAAAATAAAAGATTTTTTTTTCATGTGATTTTCTTCATATGAGAAAATATGGGGTTAATTTAAGTGAAATCCTTTTCGGACAAAAACTTACCTATCTATGGATAGGTAAGTGTGAATTATTATATATCGGTTCAGCCAATGACTATTCATGATTCCATATTGAATCAATTGCATACGCTTCAAAATAAAAATCAAGGGAGAGGGATGTTATGGTAAAACTTCGTTTGAAACGATGTGGTAGAAAGCAACGTGCGACTTGAAGGACATGATTGGCTGTGGATTTTGCCATCCATCATTTTCTATAGGAATGAAGATGCTCTTGTCTCGACATAGTTTGTCCTGCTAGGAACCTAATTTCATTTGCCTTAGGTTGGTAAATAAAAAGACTAATGGTATAGCATATGGTGGAGCTCGAGTAAAAACGATTGATTTATTTATCGGGAGAATAATCTAGGGTTAGTGACAATCAATAAGTTAGACCAACTTTGTAAATAGATCATCAATAGAATATATAAATAGATCATCAATAGAATATATAAATGGAGAGGTTCAAATTTTAACAAGTTTGAAATAAAAAAAAAAAAAAAGTCAAATTTGTCGAAATTTTAAAACTGTTTTGATCAAAAGTGTATCACAAAGAAATCAATCTTTCGTATGATTGTTCTTTTTTCCATATAAAAAACAAAAGGTATGTTGCTGCCTTTTTGAAAAGGAGTAAGGATCACCAAAGTAATGTCTAAACCCAAAGATTTCACAAATCGTAAAGCAAAGACAACGAATTCCGGAACAAGTAAATACTATTTTCACTTGTCTCAACAATTGGATCAGAATGAGAAAAAAAAAAAATAGATCCTAAAGGAGACAAAAAAAGAAGTTAGAGACAGCTCAATAAATTATAAAGATTTCCTTTCGAACTCTTTTAAAACTATCCAACTTGAGTTAGGAGTACGACTGAGATTTTTTTTTTCTGTAAAGATATAATATAGTATAAATAGTATAATTATAGAATATATAGTATATAGAATAGAATTATAGAATTTAGAATCATCTTTTCTTGAGCCGTATGAGGCGAAAACCTCCTATACGTTTCTAGGGGGGGCATCCTTTATCTACATCTATCCCAATGAGCCATCTATCGAATCGTTGCAATTGATGTTCGATCCCGAAGAGAAGGAAGAGATCTTCGAAAAGTGGGTTTTTATGATCCGATAAATAATCAAACTTATTTAAATGTTCCTGCTATTCTATATTTCCTTGAAAAGGGTGCTCAACCCACAGGAACTGTTCATAATATTTTAAGGAAGGCAGAACTCTTTAAATAAAGAATTTCGAGTTTATTTTGATCAGAATAAAAGTCATGAATAGAAAAAGCTAGTACCTATCCTTGTGTAATTCTTTATTCAAAGTTTGTTCTTTTCTTGTTCTATCTTATCTTATTCTTACTTAATTTAGTTTATTTTATTTCTTTTTTTCTTGTTGTGGAACCCCCCCCAACAGGGGGGGGGGTAATCTTTCTTCTTGTATTTGTATTGTACCTTTATTTATTTTTCTTTATTTTTTGATTAAGGAAACCTGAGATTTTTATTTTGTTTTCTATATTTTATATCTACCTTATTTTTTACGCTCAAATCTCTTATTTCTCATTTGTGTTGTGCTAATTCAATATCTAATAATATCCAATACAATATTATATTTAATTATATTATATTTATTATTATATTAATATTAATTATATTACTAATATTAATATTTATATTTTATTTTATTTAAATATTAATTATATTACTAATATTAATATTTATATTTTATTTTCTTTATTTAATTTATTAAATATTAATATTTTTTTTTATAAAAAGTCCATTCATATTGACAATGGCGTATCGAACAGATATAATTATCTCGTAGATAAATAGATCTTTTTATCTCCACTCCCTATTAGCATTTTCCTTCATTTTATTAAAATGGATGGGTTTGCTGGATTTCCTCTTCCGTATTTTATACTTTAATACAAAATGGATTTTAACTAAATAAAAAATTGGAAAAATTTTGGTGGTTTGTCAATTTGCCAATTCTATTTTGAATCTCTTGTTTTTTGAACCGGATCCTATTGATATTTTGTTGTTTAGATTTGTTTTCTTCCTAGTTCCATGTTTTGATGTAGTTGTGCAGTTCAATTCCATTGATTTTTTTTATTATTTTATTTTGATCATATCTACACATCATATAGATCCGGGTTGCTAACTCAACGGTAGAGTACTCGGCTTTTAAGTGCGACTATGATCTTTTACACATTTGGATGAAGGAAGGAATTCGTCAAGACTATTGGTAGAGTTTATAAGAACGCGACTGATCCTGAAAGGTAATGAATGGAAAAAAGAGCATGTCGTTAAATATGAAATATAATTTTAATAAAGAAAATAATCATAAAAAAATTTAATACTCATAATATAACATAAGAATTCTAGTTGGGTCTAGTGAATAAATGGATAGAGCCTTATGGCTCCAATTCGAGTAAGACGAAAAAGTAACGAGCTTATCTTCTTAATTTGAATTAATTTGAATGAAGACCCGATCTAATTAGACGTTAAAAATAGATTAGTGCCTGATGCGGGAAAAGGTTCTCTTGTTAATTGTGAGTGGACCATTGATTCTTTTTTTTTTCTTGAATCCTAATTATTCTTTATTTGAAATTTAAGACAGATGTGTACTAAGAAATAGTATACTGATAAAAAAAATTTATTCCAAGGTCAAAAGAGCGATCGGGTTGCGAAAATAAAAGATTTTATACCTTTTCCTTATTTTTCTTCTTGTTATTTTAGATTTTCTTTATTTCTTTTATTGTTATTCTAGTTATATTAACAATAAATCCGATTGTATAGAAAGGGAAAGAAAAAAGATCTGTTGATTGGGCTCTCTGTCTCCGGGGTATATATTCTTTATTTGTTCTTAACTTTTATATAATATATATAATCTTTTTACCATTACGTTATTTACATCACAATCAATATAAATATAACAGTATGTATATATAATAAATATTGAATAAATATGTATATATACATATAATTATTAATTATATAAAATTATATAATAATATAATATAAAAGATATCTTAAAATAAATAAAATATAAATATAATAAATATATAAATAATATAAAATAATATAAATATAATATAATATAATATATAAATAATATATATATAAATATAATTATAATATATAATATTATAATATATAATAATAAAGTATATAATTTTATAATAAAATAAAGGATATCTAAAAAAAAATGTAATGTAATTGTATTATTGTAGTGTAATACTGTATATTACTGTATATACTAATAATACACTAATATACTACAGTGTTATTTATAGTTCTAGTATAGTATAAAAGTCTAAAGAATATACTACGTATAATATACAATACACATACGCCGTTCTGACCATATTGCACTATGTTATCATTTAATAACAATAACACAAGAAGCGACTCCCTTTTTTGTTTTCATCAGTATAAATGTACGTAAATGGCAAAATCTTAAGGATATTTAAATTAAAAAAGGATGGATTTCGGCAACAAAACTTCCTATATCCGCTACTCTTTCAGGAGTATATTTACTCACTTGCTCATGATCATAACTTCAATAGTTTGATTTTTTACGAACCCGTGGAAATTATTGGTTATGACAATAAATCTAGTTTAGTACTTGTGAAACGTTTAATTACTCAAATGTATCAACAGAATTTTTTTATTTCTTCGTTTAATGATTCTAACAAAAAAGAATTTTGGGAGTACAAGAATTTTTTTTCTTCTCATTTTTCTTCTCAAATGGTATCAGAAGGTTTTGGAGTCATTCTGGAAATTCCATTCTCGTCGCAATTAGTATCTTTTTCTGAATCTTCTGAAGAAAAAAAAATACTAAAATGTCAGAATTTACGATCTATTCATTCAATATTTCCCTTTTTAGAGGACAAATTTTTACATTTGAATTATGTGTCAGATCTACTAATACCTCATCCCATACATCTGGAAATCTTGGTTCAAGTACTTCAATGCTGGATCAAGGATGTTCCTTCTTTGCATTTATTGCGATTTCTTTTCCACGAATATCATAATTTGAATAGTCTCGTTACTTCAAAGAAATTCATTTACGCCTTTTCAAAAAGAAAGAAAAAATTCCTTTGGTTCCTATATAATTCTTATGTATATGAATGCGAATATTTATTCCTATTTATTCGTAAACAGTCTTCTTATTTACGATCAACATCCTCTGGAGTCTTTCTTGAGCGAACACATTTCTATGTAAAAATAGAGCATCTTATAGTAGTGTGTTGTAATTCTTTTCATAAGATCCTATGCTTTCTCAAGGATACTTTCATGCATTATGTTCGATATCAAG